GAGTCTTCCAGTTCTTACGGAAGCTCTTTCTTACCAGTCAAGTAGTACAACAGCTCTATCTTACAGCCCGGCGCGGCGGGTCGCCTTTTGAATTCAGTAGATGGAAGAGACTATTAAATAGATAAGGAGTAGGTGAGTGAATGAGTCCTCACTGACCTGAGCGATTTCGATCACCTAGCAGGCCTTTTATTTGGTAGGTAAGATCGCCAAAGCGTATCATCAGATTTGGCTACGAAGGAAGGAACTCGAAGTGAAAGGGCACCGTCTTGTGCAAGACAACGATAGTTGGCCCTCTATCATCTTCTATCTGGTAGACTTGGAAAAAGGGCCCCGACTTCTTTCCAGAATTAGAGTTCGACCGCAGCTTCCCCCCCTTTTTTTGGGGGGGGATCAAGTTCCTTGCCAACTGCCAACTATCGACTCCGATCTCTTTTCATTTGTTTTGGGTATTACCAAACCTAGCCTAGCCTTTGTCAATCACACTAAAGCAGAGCACCCAATTATGGAAGAGCCTCCTTAAGGGTGGGTTAGCTTAGTCAATCCGGCCCGAGACGCGTTCGTTGACAAAACCGCCGTAGGAATTCCGACTTTTCAATAGAGCGGAGGCGAACTGAGATCAACGAGAAAGAGGCCCTACTCACTACAAACGAATACACCACAAGATCGAACTGCACTCATGCCTCCACCGCATCAAGTTGCCCGCCCTCCCTACGTAGTGATTCTATCAATCATGTACGTAGGGAGGACCCCCCATTCTGATTGGTATATCATGAAAAAAGAAAGCCATTTGCACCAGGCGCACTGCGCTTTCCCTTGCCCAGATGTTTGCCTTTCTAAGTCAAGTAATGGTGACCCGCCGAAGCCTGGAGCTTCGTAACATGTTGACGAAGACCTCCGAACTGAGGGTTCGGTCAGTAGAAGGGACGACTTTGTCTCCCCGGAAGAAGAATAGCCCCGCTCTCTAGCCGACTGATCCCCTTGATCATATAACTGGGGGGGAACGTGTCACATTAGAGGTGAACGATCAGAGGTGTCCTCTAATCACCACGATGAGACTGGTCCCTCTTTTAGTAGACTCAGCTATGAATATGAATGAAGAAATGAATGCCGGGCTCTTTCTTTCACTGCTAACCCCAAGAAGTTTATTAATGCTGATACTTTCTCTTTCGTCGAGCCCCGAGCTTGTGGTCCTCCTTTGAGTGTGGATTCAATTGGATGAATCTGTCAAGTCAAGGAAAACGTAGGTAGCAGCAAGGATGGTGCATCGCCTATTTCTCGTTCTCGCTCGGGAGCCAAAACGAACACGCCTGCTACCTACTGTACTGGACCTTCGACCAGGCATTCTTGTCGAATCGGAACCAAGCATTGCGCTCGAACAGTTGAGCGGCTGGAAAGAAAGACGACCTCACCTTCTCGTAAATGGTGTCAGTGAGAGCAATTTGAGTATCCCCCGTTGACCTTCTTTTGTAGATAGAATCTTCAATGAGTGGAAACAAGCACCCAACCTAATAAAGGGGCTTGTTGAGTAAGGCCGGCTTTCGAGCCCAAGCCTACGTTTGCTTAGTAAGCTTGAGCGCATCTTTCTCATATCAAGCAAGGCTTTCTTTGAATTTTCAATAAGGGGCGCGTTAGCTAGGCCGTTTTCTTGCAGGAGTGCTAACGCGCGCCCTTACGTTTTCTTCGCTTGCTCTGCAGTACGAGCCTCATACAGAGCCGCGCTCCTTTAATATGATGAGAAGAAGGGAAGGGGGGCCACCCTCTTTTCCGCACCAATCCTTATTTCCTACTACATCTTTTTTTGGGTGTATAGCTCAGTTGGTAGAGCATTGGGCTTTTAACCTAATGGTCGCAGGTTCAAGTCCTGCTATACCCAAACCTGCCTTACACTCTACTATGAGTAAGGACTAATTCGTGGCTTCAAAGATGACTCTTTGGCCTTTAGACTCGCTTCCGCGACTTCGCCCTTTAAGTGACAAGGGGGTGAGGTAAGGAGTAGTATAAGAGTGGCTCGGTCATCGATAAACCTCTCCTTATTCATTCTATAGGGCGGGGCTGCGGACCAAGAATCCAGCAAAAGGGCTGAAAAGCTCCTTTATCAAACCTTCCCCTTTTCATAATAATAAGGTAAGCATCAAAGCCCAGAAAACCCAACCATACAAAGAGCTCTTTTCAGCCCCTACTCCTAACAAGTGAAAGTTGCTGTTGACGAAGTTTCATTCGTTGCAACGAACGTACCTCTCCCTTTTTTTTCTTTTCTGGGGGTTGAAGAAAAGCAGGTTCTTTAAACCATTACAGATTCAAAAAAGGAACTCAATGCTCCGCTAATCACTCACGAGATGTCAGAAAATGCCTTTTCTTTTCTAAAGGACCATTTACGAGGTCCAGTATTGAAATCGAAAAGGGGAGGAAGAAGGACTAGACATTCGCGTAGAGGGGTTCCCGGTCTTCTTCACTTGAATAAGATTCAGTCTTTCTCGAGTAACTGATACTCTTAGTGGAGCGGAGGAAGCTAGAAAGTTGCTGTCCGAAAAAGCGATGGAAGAAGCTAGGATAGAGAAGCTTACCTTCTTGTTTACTTGAATCCCACTTGGCTTGGTGAAAGAATCTCATTCCTGGCTTGAGGATTCATCTAAACTAAAAAAGCTCAAGATCAACAGACTCTCCTTGCTGGAGGGTCCCACCCCCCTTCTCATTCAAAGCCGGGCCATACGCTCCTATCTCATTCAGGGGTGAACATATTAGTAAAAGGCTTGACCTTTGGGTTCTGTCGCTTGAAGAATGAAAAGAAAAAAGGCTCGGTCGTAGTCGTTGGAACGAACTCGGTAACAATGACCAGTCATTAGTTAAGCTGGCTTGGCTTACGCTTCCTTCCCTCGAGGACAAAGACCCCCTCCCTGACAGTAGGGGTAGCGCCATAGACCGTCTCTTTGGCTTAGAGTCGCTTCAACGGCTGAGCTGCTTAGGCTTGGTGTACCAGGAAAATGCATATTCTAAATAGTGAAAGTGGCATCTTTCTTTCAGACTGCTTTACTTAGGATGGAGTCCTTGCTTAGCCGAGCTGGAAGCTATACTCTAGGCGGGCTGAGAATCCTCTTCTTTTTCTTCCGGGAATGAGCAAGACTTTGTGTTGTAAGGCCTTGCCTTTCTCGAAAGCTAAACCTAAAAGCGAATAAGTGCATATTCCTTTTTTTTCTGGAATAGGTGAATCCATGCTTATTTCCTTCCCGAGTTGAGAACAGAGGACAATCCCACCCTAGCTATTGGACTTTGATCCTTATCGACTTTGACCGAAAGAGCTATTCTTATTCTTTTCCCGAGACTGGGAAGCGTAAGGCCGGATAAGAATATATCTTCTTTTTCCCTCTATTCTTCCTGGGGAATTGAAGGGCCTGACGTCCTCTATCTCGATAGCCGGCCTAACTCATAAGACATAAGACTCGTTACTACTCTGACTTAAAAGCTATCAAAATAGCTTTCATAAGGTATGGATTACTACCCCTCAAGTGGGGCCGCTTGTCTATCGAATCACTTTTGAATGCCGAATCGCGAATTCCGTCGGTACTGCCCTTTAGGCGAGTGAAGTTCCCCGTGTTACCGTTTCCGGAAGTTCTTCCATCCATCCCTCCCTCAACCCCTCCGACTGAGGAATCAAGCACCTTCGAACCGCAAGGGCTAAGACTAGTGATCTTCTTCGCATCGAGAAAGAAACTCATTGATAAAGGATCTCACCTTACTCTAAGAAGTAAGCAAGTAAACCCCCAAAAGATGTGCACAAGAGCTAAGCCTACTTCCTACTTCCCTAGCTACTTTCCTTACTTATTCTTACTACTGTCTAGCTCGGACTGACTGCATGTTACCAAGCATTCCTACTCTCACTATGCTTAGGACATCGGATTCGTGCATTCTAGTGCATCGTTACTTCTTTACTTGCGTGGATTTCCGTACTATTGGAAAAGTGCCATTATTCATCTAATCTCAGATGTCAATAAACAAGAAATTCTTTCTAGAGGAGTGAGGCTCTGAAAGAGCTACCCTATCTTATGAAACCTGAAATGAAAAATCTTGAGACTGGGCTGGAACAAAGGGGTACTTATATCTTTAAAGGTAGCCGTCTGCTACTAATAAGAATAGAATTCCTTAAAGACCTTCCCCTTCTTTAGAAGTGAAAGAAAGCGCCTTTGAACTCCTCCCTTATCCTTAGCCCTACGTGGGAAAGCATTTAGCTATTCGTAGATGTAGGGGAATCAAAAAAGCATCTTTGAAGGAATTCGAGAAGAATCCATTTTCCTATGCTTTTTTAGTTAGAAGAAGAAAGTCTCCCCTTGCCTACTTACTTATCCCTAGCAGTAGGAATTGGATATAGAACCGATAGGAGTAGGAGCATTCGTTAACAGAGATGGATTGGCTTCGGTTGACCTTCTTACTATGAGAATGCTTGAAAAAGCTCTGATTCCAATAAGCTCTTGACCACTCTCAGATGTAGCTGGGAACAAAAGGAATAAGCACTCAAAGCTAAGATCAGCTGCTATTGGACTTCTTTCCTTGGCGAGAAGGGATCGTATCACACCTGGCAATGCAATCTCCGAGAAGGGTTAGCAGGGAAAGCAGCCTTGTTGATTAAAGTAAAGGACCAGGGGTCTAGCGCTTTTGTTTTGTGGGAATACCCGCCTTTTAATATGGATATCAATGACTAAAGTCTCTTCCCACGGGCTAGGCACGAAAGAAAGAGTTCTTTTCCCTAAAGAGTACAAACTATAGTGGGGGCATTTTCCCCTTTTTCTCCGACATCAGGACCTTTCCTTTTAAAGCACCACTCATTACGCCTTAAAGGAGGAAGCTCTTAGCCGTTGACACGGAAACAGAGGCAGCCCTCAAAGATCATAAAAAAGAGAAGGGTGGTCTACGACCATTAGAACCCTAGAAAGAGGAGCAACTAACAAGAGAGGGATATCCAAGAATGGAATGTCTTCTTGTTGTTCCTGTAGCTAGCTCGATAGAATTGGTTAGAATCCTCTCCTAGCTTCCTCTATCCCTAGAGATAGAGACGAGAAGACGTAGATCAGAGAGAAGGCTTCTTATAAGATATAGAGGTAGGGAAGGGCTTGACGCGAGTAGTAGATATGGGATTGAGAGGCACAGCAGGAGGGGTTTACGAGAAGAAAGATCAGGCTTCAGGGTGGTACTAGAGAGGGAATGCTAGACTCCATTCAGCCTCCCGGCTTCCTTGCTTATCTCACTCTCATCCAACTGATCAATGCAATTGGAGGATAATCGCTAGCCCATCTTCATCCACGAATGAGACTTCACCCGTATGTGCATGAGACTTTCTCTCCTTGAAAGTGAGTTGTAGAACGAGAGAACCCGGGCGAACGGGGGCACTGGCCCAGTCCTATTAAACAAAGAAATAGTCAATCAGAGAAGAAAGCTGAAACCCATCTATGCATTGTATCAACTAAGCGAACGAGGTGCAGAGAAAGCGAACGTTACGAGCCTGTTGACCTTTCCTATATTTATTATTCCGGTGGAGGGGTGCCTAGCGCGCTTTTCTACACTTTTCGGGTCGGGGGCCTATTGGAACGGGAAGAATGATCATTGAATGGACTTGTCGTACCTGAGGAGAAAAAGACAAGATTGGCTCACCTTGGATACTCCAAGCCTGAACTGACTTATGAGACTAGTAAGGCTTCGCTGTCCTCCCCCTACTGAATCTGTCCTGTGAACATTGATTTGACCTCGAGTCCCTGACCTTGAGCAACTCTTTATCGTGAGAAAATCTGTTGACTGGCTCACGTAGTACTAGATAGATACTTGACTTCCTTCAGCTTTCAAGACAGGAAAAACATTCCCTAGAAAATGACTGACTTTCATGGTTTGCTACTGACTTTCTTCAGTGAAGACTTACCGATCACTCCATCTGAACTAAGGTTATCCAGGTATCGGCCCTAAGAACATGTGCTAAAGCACCTTTCCGGCGAGAAATCCGCTGAATAAGCTTGTGGGGGAGACTCAGCTGCTAGCTCAGATCTTCTTGTTTCGGCTTTCTTGCTTGTTAATGGGTGGGCCAAAGCTCCTAGCGTTAGCGAGAAAACTACCTATTTCAAGGTAGGACCCAGACCGATAGATTTATTCTATGGCGAAGGATCGGATCTGAAGGTCTGAAAGCGCGTAAATAGCTTCTGAGAGAATCCAGCTACTTAGGGTCTTCTCTTGAAGAGGTGTTTTACGCACTTGAATCTCTATCAATAACAATAGGAATAAAAACCTGATTAGAATCGTTAGGAAGTGCACTTATTTTCTTGTGTTAGGGCGGGGAAGTATATGCTGCGACACAACTAAAGCGGAAGACCTCCGGTTGTAACGGAAGCGAAAAGAGGAATTGGTTCGTCACCGTTTGGTAGACCTGGTCCAAGCCTGGTAATAGACCCAAACTCCGAAAAAGAAAGGGTCAATGGATCAGTTTATCACTTCGGCCTGCCTTATTCCTTTGAGGATAGGCATCGGGGCTAGAAGACTGTGATACAAAACCACTCAGCGAGGCAGAATCTGCAAACGGTCACATTGTTTTTGTGTTTGTATAGTAATCCAGTTCGGCCTTCGGACGGGATGATGGGTAGAAATCCGCCTGGTTTCGAATGGGAGAGCAAAAGAGGCGAATCTCAATGACCAGACGAATCCGCAGCAAGGGCATCTGCCAATTATCTTACGCCAGTGATTGTAGAAAAAGAGTGAAACGGGCTTAGAGGCTGCTAGAGACCTTTAAACCTCTATTTTACACCTATTAGGTATCAGGTAAAGACTATCAAACCCAAGCTTTTAAAAGCAAGAAAGTGGCAATACGGCGAAAGCTGCCTAGCTTCTTTCTTCACAGACAGCGTAGTGATAAGAAAATGCTAATGCCGTTGACTCAGATCCAAGACGGAAAGTGGTTGATGACGACTTTGAGTAGGAGGACTAATTCATCACAACAGGTTTAATCCCGAGATCCTTCTTCCCTTGAGCGGCTCCTGAGCCCAGCTCGCCTTTTTAGAGACTTCTCACTCCTAGACCATCGAAATCTTCAATTTCTGGCTAAGCCGACATAACATATTCAACCACGGATTAAGTCGACATAACATCCTCACGTTCAGTCAGGTTTTTCCAATTGGATTACCTTGCCGGAATTGGATAGAAGTAGGGCTTTATTGGCCTTCGGCTGCGCCTTCTGCTCGAGCTCGCCGTAGGAAACTTTCCGCCGATGCCATTATTAGAGGAGTAACTGGTTTTTCAAAACCTTGCTTCGCTTCGCAGACAAGAGTGTGGACAGTATATTTAATCGCCTCTACTAATGCAAGTGCAGTTCTCGCTGCTCAACTATATAGAGGGGGCTTTTTTTCGTCTCGCCCATGTGTAACAGCAAATGGTGAACAACGAGCACCAAGCTCTTTTGCCTATGCGCTTACGAGGACTCCTTCACTTAATGACATTCCTTCCGGATCAAGTTTTGTATATTCTGATCGGGTAATTGCATATTCTGATGATTACTGGTTTCGGAACAAGTCTTCAAACCAGATGCCTTCTGCAGCCGGATGTTCTACCAAAGTCTCAGGCGACACATACGCTCAACGGCTTTCTGGAAGTGAGGGGGATGGCGCATATTCAAACGAGGGGCTTTCCCACACTGATTTACCAACCTCTGGGGCTTACATCCCTTCCTCCCGACCTGCTGTCTTCTGACTCTTCCCCGGCAATGGCTACGAAATCAAGGGATTGGAGCTCTTCGGCTTCCCTTTTCGATGGGTACGAGTGTGAAATCATTGGTTCTACTCGGCCTAAGGCATTCTTCCACTTCGGCGGATACCCATTCTCAAGTAGATCTAAGGCGTTCTAGCCGTCTTTCCGTTCGAATAATTCGTCTTTTTTCAGTCTCCCGTAGGGGAGCCCTTCATTGAGAGGCTAGGAAACTCTATTTTAATCCCCTTCCCTTTAGGGGTAACCCATGTAGGGGAGTAGCAGAGTTCTGCAATCTTACGAAAAAGGGTAGTTTTGTGCCCTCTCCTGTTAGTCGTCAATTGACAGCTTAGCGCCCTCTTCCTTCGGTCGAGCCCTTAGCGCCATCAATCCTCTTTCGCTTTCTCCTGATCACAGTGGTAGAGTGAAAAAAGGTCGTATTACGGTCTCCCATGGAATATCCATTTACTACGTGACTTCTGGTATCAAAGCTTTCCTTTCCCTTTCGGTCGAGTTCAGCCATTAAGGAAAGCGTCTGTTGGATATTTGGTTTGAACCGGTTGCCCCACCCCAACTAGTAAGTACTGGTGAGAGGGAAAGAGCGCTCCTGCCCTTTACCCAAAGAGTACAAGAATGGCAATCCACACCTATTGGTGTGCTGCTGCCCTCAACCGACCTGATCGTCCCAATCCGCTTGTCTTCACTAAGAACAGATCCACAATCTCTTATCTAATGAATATGAATTTTCTATAGTTTTTTCCTTTGCCTAGCTTCCCATTGCTAGAACTTCCAGCGCTAAGGTGGTTGGTGGGGTAAGGTAAGGCAAGCAACTCCTCTTTTCGAAGAAGAGTGCCTGCCCGAGCTATCTTAAAGTAAAGCTCTCTAGGTTAGCTATAGGTAAAGTTCTCCCAGAGCCGGAGACACAGGCCGCTACTCCTTCAGAAACCGGGAATCCGTAAGGAAGGATAGGACACAGAATAAGGCAAAATTGTTCGTCGGATGAGACCGAGAACCGAAAGATGTCTATCAAAGAGCGAGAGGGACTGACTAGACGGCTGTCAACCAGCTCTAAAGGTTGCAAAGCCTTTAGAGTGCCCCTGAACGGAAGGAAAGAAAGATAAATAGAACTCTATCCTAGCTACCGGGGAAGGGAGAGGAGAACAGAGGTAACCATCAAACTATAGAATCTCACCTCAAACAAAGGCCCTCGGAAGAGCCTGAAGTAGAGAAAGCTACAATAAGAGAATACCTGCCAAAAGCTTCACCTCGGTAAACCTTTGGAATACAGATCGTCGAGCCGCCGACAACTCCCAGGGTTCACTAAAACAGGAGGTACTCTGCGAAAGACTATTGACTGACCTGTCGAGCTGATCCGACACCAAGTGGGCCGCACCCGCACCTCTGAGGACTCAATATGAAAGAGAAAGGTGTTCCTTTAACCCCGAAAGTCGTCCGGTTTCTCACCGGTCGCAGAAACTCTTTTAAGAAAAAGGCTTCCCTAAATTTTCGTGGCATCCGGATCGGGATACGGCCCTGCCCGTAAAAAACTCCTTACCTTTAGTTCTTTTCTTTACCCAAATGAGGGGGCTATCATTGATTTAATGCGAAAGCAAAGGGCTAAAAGAATGTACCAAACCAAGTGGTTCTGTAGTCGACGTGGGCTGGGAAGTAGCATCTTTGGCTATCCCCCACTACTATGGGGGAGAGGTCTTGGATTCAGCATTAGCGGTCAAAGCATTGATTCTAAGCCAGTCCAGTCTATTAGCAAAGAGCGATTCTAAGCCCAAAGGCTCGCGAATCCGACTTACTTACTTCGACTTAAATGCTTTCTTTTTTGAGTTTTGAATGGATAGCCCCAGAAAGGTAAACACCTAACCTCAAGAGACAGACTTTGACTAAGGGGAATAAACATCAAAGGAAGGTCAATACAAGGCATTAGCAATGTAAGGAAACTAGATGGTTGGTGTTACAAAAGGGCTTACCAATAGAACTCGCTTACGTGCTAGCCTAGCGGATGACTGGTACTAGGTAGGATATTCTCATATAGGGGAACAAAGAAAGCCCATTAGAGTCTTCCCACTTTGAGCACTCGCTTAACAGAAAAAGGTATTCCATCACTGATTCGATAGAGGGAGAGACTGGAATGGCATGCGCTTAGCTTTAATGAGACTATGCCTGCCCTTGTTTCCTACTTGCGCATTTGAAAGAGTGCTTTCTGCTTTGGGAAATCAGCCTTTCGCACATACCTTTTTTTTCATCACTAACTCTAATCAATAAGCAATAAGCGCAAGAG